ATGATACGGATAAAAACATTCATGGTTGTAGTGACAGCTCTAGTTATTACAGTAAGGTTGATCATTTAGTTGGCGTCAAAGACATTCGGAATTTCATTTCTGATGACACCTTTTTAATTAGGGATAGTAATCAGGATAGTTATTCCATATATTTTGATAGTGAAAATAAAATTTTTGAGATTGATAATGATCATTCTTTTTTGAGTGAACTAGAAAGTTTTTTTTATAGTTATCGTAATTCTAGTTATATAAATAATGGATCGAAAAATGATGATCCCCACTATGATTTGAATTTGTATGATACTAACTATAGTTGGAATAATCACATTAATAGTTGTATTGACTCTTATCTTCGTTCTCAAATCTGTAGTGATAGTTACATTTTAAGTGGTAGTGACAATTACAATGATAGTTATATTTATAATTATATTTGTGGTGAAGGTGGAAATAGTAGTGAAGGCAAGAATTTCAATATAAGAACTCGCGCAAACAGTAATGATTTAACTCTAAAAGAAAGTTCTAATGATCTCGATCTATACAAGGATTTGTGGGTTCAATGCGAAAATTGTTATGGATTAAATTATAAGAAATTGCTTAAGTCAAAAATGAATATTTGTGAACAATGTGGATATTATTTGAAAATGAGTAGTTCAGATAGAATCGAACTTTTGATTGATCCAGGTACTTGGGGTCCTATGGATGAAGACATGATCTCGCTGGATCCCATTGAATTTCAGTCTGAAGAAGAGCCTTATAAAGATCGTATTGATTCTTATCAAAGAAAGACAGGATTAACTGAGGCTATTCAAACAGGCACGGGTCAACTAAACGGTATTCCTATAGCAATCGGGGTTATGGATTTTCAGTTTATGGGGGGTAGTATGGGATCCGTAGTAGGCGAGAAAATCACCCGTTTGATCGAATATGCTACCAATCATTTTTTACCTCTTATTCTAGTGTGTGCTTCCGGAGGAGCACGCATGCAAGAAGGAAGTTTGAGCTTGATGCAAATGGCTAAAATATCTTCCGCTTTATATGATTATCAATCAAATAAAAAGTTATTTTATGTATCAATTCTTACATCTCCTACTACTGGTGGAGTGACCGCGAGTTTTGGTATGTTGGGAGATATCATTATTGCTGAACCCAATGCCTATATTGCATTTGCGGGTAAAAGAGTAATTGAGCAAACATTGAATAAAACAGTACCTGAAGGTTCACAGGCGGCTGAATATTTATTCCATAAGGGTTTATTCGATCTAATCGTACCACGTAATCTTTTAAAAGGTGTTCTGAGTGAGTTAGTTCAGCTCCACGGTTTTTTTCCTTTGAATCAAAATTAAATCAAGTAGAGTCTTAAGTTAAATTATTTTCTTTGTAGTGAAAAGGCAGTTAGTTAGTTTATCAGAATCAAAGTCAAAGCCCATTATGCGGGCTTTGACTTTGTGACATAAAATGGAATTGTCGAAAAACGAATTATGTGGATAATTCTTTTTTTTCGATATTACTGATTACTAATGAGTAAACCTCTAGTAACAAGACAAGATAAAAAGCTAATTTTGACTTCTGTGAAATGAAATTCGAATTTGGCGAGACAAATAAAACGAATTTTATCTTGCTCTATTGCGTATGTATATATAATTCAAATATAGAAAATAATTCAAATATAGAAAAAATATAAATAAAAAGTTTTGCATCTTTCTATATCTCCCGAGAATTCTATTTTTACTAAAAATCCCTGTTCTTGGATCGGATTCTAACGAATCGAATCTTTCGACAATTTGTAAGAAACTCTTTCTTTATTAAATTCAAATTAGAAAATCAAATTATCAAATTAGAAGACAATAACAATAGAATAATAATAATAAGAAAAGTAAGAATAAAGTAAGATAATAAGGAAAGTGAATTATCTTATCATACACCTATTTTATTTCAGTTAGAAAGATGGGCAAGTCCTTTTATTTAATTCTACATTCCTTGCACTTATTAGATATCTATACTCGCTTAGATATACTTAGTATTTAGATATACTTAGTATAATATACGAATTATATTATAATTATTATAAGATATATTTATAACTAACAATATAACAATAACACAATATAACAATAACAGGTACAAATATTAAATTGAGGTACCCATTTTATGACAACTTTCAGCAGCTTTCCCTCTATTTTTGTGCCTTTAGTAGGCCTAGTATTTCCGGCAATTGCAATGGCTTCTTTATCTTTGTATGTTCAAAAAACTAAGATTTTTTAGATTCGATGGGGCCAAGGCCAAGACCAAATCTTATCTATTTTTTTTTTTCAAGACTTAGATGCCACGGATATCTATTTAGTAGAATATTGTATAACATCCGGCTTCCCCGAACATAAATGAAAAAGCTCCTCTTATGTATACGTAAACATGATATAGGGGTAAATGAATTATAGCAAGTGGATCAGTACCGGACGGATGTATGAAATTAAAGTCTATATATCTAGTAGATCTATATAGGGGATCATATAAAGGGGATGATTTTAGATCTAAGCAATTTGATGAATTACTTCTAAAAGTTCATATCAAAATGGTACTAGTTGATGAGAGTTACTTCGGAAACAAAAAAAGTAAAGTCAATTTTTTTTGGTTATTCTCTCAATTCCAATAAAATGCAACTGGATCTAGTATGTATGAGTTGGCGATCAGAATCTATATGGATAGACTTTATAGTGGGGTCTCGAAAAACAAGCAATTTCTGCTGGGCCTTTATCCTTTTTTTTGGTTCATTAGGGTTTTTATTAGTTGGAACTTCTAGTTATCTTGGTAGGAATTTGATATCTTTATTTCCGTCTCAGCAAATAGTTTTTTTTCCACAAGGAATCGTGATGTCTTTCTATGGGATCGCGGGTCTCTTTATTAGTTCCTATTTGTGGTGCACGATTTTTTGGAATGTAGGTAGTGGTTATGATAGATTCGATAGAAAAGAGGGAATAGTATGTATTTTTCGTTGGGGTTTTCCTGGAAAAAATCGTCGCATCTTTCTACGATTCCTTATGAAAGATGTTCAGTCCATCAGAATAGAAGTTAAAGAGGGTATTTATGCTCGGCGTGTCCTTTATATGGAAATCAGAGGCCAGGGGGCCGTTCCCTTGACTCGTACTGCTGAGAATTTGACTCCACGAGAAATTGAGCAAAAAGCTGCTGAATTGGCCTATTTTTTGCGTGTACCGATTGAAGTCTTTTGAAATGAATTGCAGAATAAATGCTTTCTCGGCAGGAGGAAAAAACTCAAGCCAAGAAGCCTCTTTTTTATATAGCAGAACTAAATTGAGGTTTCTTCAGAATGCCCATTCGAACCAAAGAAGACGTATACGGAAGAGTCATAACATAAAACAAAACTGTTTTTTTTTCCACAAAAATTGTTTTTTATGCGTCTGTAAATGTAAAACCACTCAACTTAATTCAGTAACAAAACAAGCAAGAAATCGAAATAATGGATTCATCTCATATATCAAAGTATTTCGAAATAAAGACTTTCGCTTTTTATTTTCAATATTTGGAGTTGATACGTTAGATACAGATAGATCATATCTTGTAAATTTTCTCGACTTTCCTTTTGTCAATCAGCCCCTCCCCTTTTATCCTTTCTTTTGTGCTCCTTAAGAACTAAACAAGTAGATTTCTTTCTTATAACATAATGATAAACGTAATGATAACTTTTCTGTCTTTTTTTGTCACTCATTTTTGATCATCATAATATTTTTCATAATTTTTTTTTTTCAATTATTCCTGGACTCTAGACTATATACAGTCTAGATAACCCGCGCAAATTTTTCGACATATTTGATTGATATCTTGATATAGACAGGGAGCTCCTTCGTCTCAAAATCTGAATAGAATAATCTTTATTATTTGAAGCGGTTCTTTCGGGCAGTTATCGAAAGAGGGCAATTGCTTCGAATTTGATAAATTGAGATATCTGGAAACAATAAACAATAATATATATATTTCATTCGAACATTCAAATTCAAAGTGGATTCTTATTTTCTATTTCTGTATTCTTTTTAGATTCAAGGACTAAGCACTGAATCAAAAAAAAACAGAGAATAGATTCATGGGCCCCTACCTTAGAATTTAGAATATAATGAAAGTCATGTTTGATAGAAAGATTAGATCACATAAAGTAAACGAATGAGGTGGGTTCGTTAACAATTCACAGATGAAAAAATGGCAAAAAAGAAAGCATTCACTCCCCTTCTATATCTTGCATCTATAGTATTTTTGCCCTGGTGGATCTCTCTCTCATTTAATAAAAGTCTGAAATCTTGGATTACTAATTGGTGGAATACTAGGCAATCCGAAACTATTTTGAATGATATTCAAGAAAAGAGTATTCTAGAACAATTCATAGAAGTAGAGGAACTCTTCCTGTTGGACGAAATGATAAAAGAATACCCGGAAACACATCTACAAAAACTTCGTATAGGAATCCACAAAGAAACGATCCAATTGATCAAGATGCACAATGAGGATCGTATCCATACGATTTTGCACTTCTCGACAAATCTAATCTGTTTCGTTATTCTAAGTGGTTATGCTATTTTGGGTAATGAAGAACTTGTTATTCTTAACTCTTGGGTTCAAGAATTCCTATATAATTTAAGCGACACAATAAAAGCTTTTTCTATTCTTTTATTAACTGATTTATGTATCGGATTCCATTCGCCCCACGGTTGGGAACTAATGATTGGCTATATCTACAAAGATTTTGGATTTGCTCATAATGATCAAATTATATCTGGTCTTGTTTCTACCTTTCCAGTCATTCTAGATACAATTTTAAAATATTGGATCTTTCGTTATTTAAATCGTGTATCTCCGTCACTTGTAGTTATTTATCATTCAATGAATGACTGAAAAATGATTAACGGATTCAATTAGAATCTTTCTTACTTTGTATATAAGCAAAGCATGCAAAGTCGTACTTACTTTACTCTTTCTACCCATCAGGGGGATAC